TCAAAAATAAGCTAATTAAGCTTTTGGGTTCATACCCCAAATATAAAGAAAATCTCTTTTTTTTGAAATTTATTCGTAATAAAGTGCCTGATTAAAAGGATTATTCTGATAGAGTAAATAATGTAATATATTACCTTTATTATATTTTATAGAATTAAACTATATCTAATAATTTCAAAAATTATTGTGCATTTTACACTAAAATATATATATATATATATATATATATATATTAAAAAAAATAATTTAATTTATTTAAATAAATTTTTAATTTATTCTATTTAAACTATTTTTTATCTTACTTAATATTAACTCAAATAAAATATTTTTTTTTTTTATTTTAATTTTTAGTACTTTAATTTCTATTTCATCAAATTCATGATTAGGGTGTTGAATTGGTTTAGAAATTAATTTATTAAGTTTTATCCCCCTAATTTCCAATTCAAATAATTTATTATCATCAGAAAGTTCATTAAAATATTTTCTTACACAATCTATCGCTTCAATTAATTTTTTATTTTCAGTTTTATTAAAAATAATTTTATTAAAAAATTTTGAAATAAATAATTTTTTATCAATTTTAATTAATTCCTCATTATTAATGAAAATAGGATCTGCCCCTTTCCATTTCTGATTTCCAAATATTATTGAAGGTTTATCTTGATTAAATTGTTTTATTTTAATAACTTGACAAAAAATTACCCCCATAATTTTATTGTCTTATTACTTTAACATTAATTTTTTAATATTTATTATATTATTAAATACTATTATTGGAGCTATTAGAGGAATTAATCAAACTTCTCTACGAAAATTAATATCTTTTTCTTCCATTAATAATCTAGGTTGAATATTATCAGCAATTTTAATTAGAGAAACCTTATGAATTATATATTTTTTTATTTATTCATTTATTATTAGTATAATATGTTTTATATTTTATATTTTTAATATTTATTTTATTAATCAATTATTTATTTTTAATATAAATTCCCTATTAAAATTTTTTATTTTTATTAATTTTCTTTCTTTAGGAGGTTTACCCCCATTCTTAGGATTTTTTCCTAAATGAATTATTATTAATTTTATAATAAATATAGGATCTTATATTATTTGTTTTATTTTTTTAATAATAAGATTAATTACTTTATTTTTTTATATTCGTATTATTTATTCTTGTATTTTATTTAATTATTTAAAATTAAAATGATTTAAAATATTTATTAAAAATAAATATTTCTCTTTTATTTTATTTAATATTTTAATTTCTATTTTAGGATTAATTCTTAGAACCTTATATTATATTTAATTAAGGTTTTAAGTTAATTAAAACTAATAATCTTCAAAATTATTTATAAAGAAAATTCTTTAAGCCTTAGTAATTATTTTATGTACTCCCTAAAATTTGCGATTTTAAATCATATTATATGAATATAAGACTTATGTAATTTAAAATAAATAATAAAAGAGAAATATCTCGTTAATAAATTTACAATTTATCGCTTATAACTCAGCCATTTTATTAATTTACATATATATATATATATATATATCTACATGCAAAAATGAATATATTCTACTAATCATAAAGATATTGGAACTTTATATTTTATCTTTGGAATTTGAGCAGGATTAATTGGTACTTCTTTAAGTTTACTTATTCGTACTGAATTAGGAACTCCTGGATCTCTAATTGGAGATGATCAAATTTATAATACTATTGTAACAGCTCATGCTTTTATTATAATTTTTTTTATAGTAATACCTATTATAATTGGAGGATTTGGCAATTGATTAGTTCCTCTTATATTAGGTGCTCCTGATATAGCTTTCCCCCGTATAAATAATATAAGATTTTGGTTACTACCCCCATCATTAACCCTTTTAATTTCAAGAAGTATTGTTGAAAATGGTGCAGGAACTGGATGAACAGTTTATCCCCCTCTTTCAACCAATATTGCACACCAAGGAGCCTCAGTAGATTTAGCAATTTTTTCCCTTCATTTAGCAGGTATCTCCTCTATTCTAGGGGCTATTAATTTTATTACCACAATTATTAATATACGAATTAATAACTTATCTTTTGATCAAATACCTTTATTTATTTGAGCAGTTGGAATTACAGCATTATTACTATTACTTTCATTACCTGTTTTAGCTGGTGCCATTACTATATTATTAACTGACCGAAATTTAAATACTTCCTTTTTTGATCCTGCAGGAGGGGGAGATCCTATTTTATATCAACATTTATTTTGATTTTTTGGTCATCCTGAAGTATATATTCTTATTCTTCCAGGATTTGGGATAATTTCTCATATTATTAGTCAAGAAAGAGGAAAAAAAGAAACTTTTGGCTCTTTAGGTATAATTTATGCTATACTAGCCATTGGATTACTTGGATTTATTGTTTGAGCTCATCATATATTTACTGTAGGTATAGATATTGATACTCGTGCATATTTTACGTCAGCTACTATAATCATTGCAGTTCCTACAGGTATTAAAATTTTTAGTTGACTAGCTACTCTTCATGGTACACAAATTAATTATAGACCTTCCATATTATGAAGATTAGGGTTTGTATTTTTATTCACAGTAGGAGGATTAACAGGAGTAATTTTAGCAAATTCATCTATTGATATTACTTTACATGACACTTATTATGTAGTAGCTCATTTTCATTATGTTCTCTCTATAGGTGCTGTTTTTGCTATTTTTGGAGGTTTTATTCACTGATATCCTTTATTTACAGGATTAACCTTAAATCCATTATTATTAAAAATTCAATTTATTTCTATATTTTTTGGTGTTAATTTAACTTTTTTCCCTCAACATTTTTTAGGATTGGCAGGTATACCCCGTCGATATTCAGATTACCCTGATAGTTTTATTTCTTGAAATGTAATTTCTTCATTTGGTTCTTATATTTCTTTATTATCTATAATAATAATAATATTAATTATTTGAGAATCCATAATTAATCAACGATTAATTTTATTTCCATTAAATATATCTTCTTCCATTGAATGATTCCAAAATTTACCTCCTGCAGAACATTCTTATAATGAATTACCTATTTTAAGAAATTTCTAATATGGCAGATTATATGTAATGGATTTAAATCCCATTTATAAAGGATTTATCCTTTTTTTAGAAATGGCAACATGATCTAATCTCAATTTACAAAATAGTGCTTCTCCTTTAATAGAACAAATTATTTTTTTTCATGATCATACTTTAATTATTTTAATTATAATTACTATTTTAGTTAGATATTTAATAATAAGATTATTTTTTAATAAATATATTAATCGATTTTTATTAGAAGAGCAAATAATTGAAATAATTTGAACTATTTTACCAGCAATTACTTTAATTTTTATTGCCTTACCTTCTCTTCGCTTATTATATCTTTTAGATGAATTAAATAATCCTTTAATTACACTTAAATCTATTGGTCATCAATGATACTGAAGATACGAATATTCTGATTTTTTTAATGTTGAATTTGATTCTTATATAATTCAATCACTAGATCAAAAAAATAATTTTCGTTTATTAGATGTAGATAATCGAATTACTCTTCCTATAAATAATCAAATTCGTATTTTAATCACAGCAACAGATGTTATTCATTCTTGAACTATTCCCTCATTAGGAATTAAAGTAGATGCTAACCCTGGACGATTAAATCAAACAAATTTTTTTATTAATCGTCCAGGTATTTTTTTTGGTCAATGTTCTGAAATTTGTGGAGCTAATCATAGTTTTATGCCCATTGTAATTGAAAGTATTTCAATTAAAAATTTCATTAATTGAATCAATAATTATTCTTCATTAGATGGCTGAAAGTAAGTACTGGTCTCTTAAACCATTTTATAGTAAATTAACATTTACTTCTAATGATTAAAGAATTAGTTAAATTATAACATAAATATGTCAAATTTAAATTATTTAAAATTAAATTAAATATTCTTTTATCCCTCAAATAATACCTATTAATTGAATTATTTCATTTATTTTATTTATTAGAATTTTTATTATATTTAATATTTTAAATTATTATATTTTTTTTAATATTAATAATAAAAATAAAAAAAAAATTTTTAACCAAAAAAAAATTATTTGAAAATGATAACTAATTTATTTTCAATTTTTGACCCCTCTACTAATTTATTTAATATCTCTTTTAATTGATTAAGAACTCTTTTAGGTTTAATATTTATTCCTTATTCTTTTTGATTAATCCCCAATCGTCATTTTATTATTTGAAACATAATTATTAAAAAATTACATTTAGAATTTAAAACTTTAATAGGACCAAATAGATTTAATGGATCAACTTTTATTTTTATTTCATTATTTTCATTTATTTTATTTAATAATTTTTTAGGCTTATTTCCTTATATTTTTACTAGTACAAGTCACTTAACTATTTCTCTTTCTATTACTTTATCTATGTGATTAAGTTTTATATTTTATGGTTGAATTAATAACTCATATCATATATTTATTCATATAATTCCTCAAGGAACCCCTAATATTCTTATACCTTTCATAGTAATTATTGAAACCATTAGAAATATTATTCGTCCAGGAACTTTAGCAGTTCGTCTAACTGCTAATATAATTGCAGGTCATTTATTATTAACTCTTTTAAGAAGAACTAATATTAATATACCAAATTATTTAATTATTTTATTAATTTTTATTCAAATTTTGCTTTTAACTCTTGAAACTGCAGTAGCAGTTATTCAATCATATGTAATTGCTATTTTAAGAACATTATATTCTAGTGAAGTTAATTAATTAATTAATGTCAAATCATAATCACCCATTTCATTTAGTAGATTATAGTCCTTGACCTCTAACTGGAGCTATCGGAACTATAACTTTTGTTACAGGCATAGTAAAATGATTCCATAATTTTAATATAAATTTATTAATCTTAGGTTATATTATTATTATTATAACTATATTTCAATGATGACGAGATATTTGTCGAGAAGGAACTTTCCAAGGAAAACATACAATTTTAGTTCTAAAAGGTTTACGTTGAGGTATAATTTTATTTATTATTTCAGAAATTTTTTTCTTTATTTCTTTTTTTTGAGCTTTTTTTCATAGAAGTCTTTCACCCAATATTGAAATTGGAGCTATATGACCCCCTTCTAATATTACTCCTTTTAATCCTTTCCAAATTCCTTTACTAAATACTATTATTTTAATTACATCAGGAATTACAGTTACTTGAGCACATCATGCATTAATAGAAAATAATTTTACTCAAACTAAACAAAGTTTATTAATTACAATTTTATTAGGTATTTATTTTACAATTCTCCAAGCATACGAGTATTATGAAGCTCCATTTTCTATCGCTGATAGTATTTATGGTTCAACTTTTTTTATAGCTACAGGATTTCATGGTCTTCATGTAATTATTGGTACTATTTTCCTAATTACATGTTGAATTCGTCATTTATTTAATCATTTTTCAAATAAACACCATTTTGGATTTGAAGCTGCAGCATGATATTGACATTTTGTTGATGTAGTATGATTATTTCTTTATATTTCTATTTACTGATGAGGTAATTAATTATTTATATAATATATATATATAGTATATTTGACTTCCAATCAAAAAGTTTAAAAAAATTTAATATAAATAATTATTTTAATAATAACTTTATCAATCATTATCATTATTATTTCTAATATTATTATAATTTTATCTTTAATTTTATCAAAAAAATCATTTAAAGATCGAGAAAAATGTTCTCCTTTTGAATGCGGATTTGACCCTAAATCCTCAGCTCGAAACCCCTTTTCATTACATTTTTTCCTAATTACTGTAATTTTTTTAATTTTTGATGTAGAAATTGCTTTAATTTTTCCTATAATCCCTACATTTAAAATAGTAAATCTTATAATTTGAACTAAAACTAGATTTTTTTTTATTATTATATTACTTTTAGGTTTATACCATGAATGAAATCAAAATATATTAAATTGAACAAATTAAATTAGGATTATAGTTTAAAATAAAACATTTGATTTGCATTCAAAATATATTGTCCATCAATTTATCTTAAATAAGAAGCAAATTTATTGCATTTAATTTCGACTTAAAAAAAAGAGTTATCTACTCCTTATTTATTAATTGAAACCAAAATAGAGGTACATCACTGTTAATGATATCATTGAATAATATTATATTCCAATTAAAAATGAAATATTTAATAATTAAGCTGCTAACTTAATTTTTAGTGATTTACATCATTAATATTTCTTTCTTATTTTACTATTTATATAGTTTAAATAAAACATTACATTTTCATTGTAATAATAAAATATATATTTTTATAAATCCTATTTAAAGATTATATAATCACCCTAATATCTTCAATATTATACTCTTTTTTAAGCTATTTAAATAATTTATAATAATTAATATTAAAAAAATTAATATTATTCATAAAATAAATCTAAATAAATAAATTTTTAAATTATTTATTTGAAAATAACTAAAAAAAATTGAATAATTTTTAATAATTATATATATTCCTTGACATCTATATAATTCTCTTCAACTTATATCAATATTTTTTATTATTTTTTGACTAAAATTTAAAAAATAATAATTTAAACCATAAGTTGATAAATTAGGTATAAATCATATTATTCTTAAAAATAAACTTAAATTATAACTTTTTAAAAATTTATTAATTGAATAAATTTTTATATTTCTTACTAAATAACCTAATAATCCTCCAATTAAACTAACATAAATAACTATTAATTTTAAATTAAAAGATAAATAAATTATATAAGGATAAGAAAAAATTAATCAACTTAATATACTCCCAACAATAATTCTTATAAATATTAATAAAAATATTCCTTTTAATATAATATAGTCTTCCTCATATAAATTATAAATGCTTATTAAATTAAAATCATTAACTATTAAATATATTATTAAACGAATAGTATAAAATATAGTTAATCCAGTAGAAAAATAATATAAATAAAAAATTATTATATTTAAATTTCTTATTATTAATATTTCTAAAATTAAATCTTTAGAATAAAATCCAGCTAAAAAAGGAATCCCACATAAAGCTAAATTTGAAACATTTATACATAAAGAAGTCAAAGGAATATATACCCCTAATCCACCTATTAAACGAATATCTTGATTATTATTTATTATATGAATAATTATTCCAGCACACATAAATAATAAAGCTTTAAATATAGCATGAGTTAATAAATGAAAAAAAGCCAATCTAGAAAATCCTATTATTAAAATTCTTATTATTAACCCTAACTGTCTTAATGTAGATAAAGCAATAATTTTCTTTAAATCAAATTCATAATTAGCAGAAATACCCGCTATAAATATAGTTAAACCAAATAATAAAATTAATCACTTTAAAAAAAATAACTCAATTAATAAATTATTAAAACGAATTAATAAATATACCCCTGCAGTAACCAATGTTGAAGAATGAACTAAAGCTGAAACCGGTGTTGGAGCTGCTATAGCCGCTGGTAACCAAGATCTAAAAGGAACTTGAGCTCTTTTGGTCATAGCTGCTACAATCACTATAAATCCAATAATTTGTATTCTAAAATCATTAAATATAAAATCTAAATAAAAAATATAATTTCATCTACCATAATTTAATATTCAACAAATTACTATCAAAATAAAAACATCACCAATTCGATTAGATAAAGCAGTTAATATTCCAGCATTATAAGATTTTAAATTTTGATAATAAATAACTAAACAATATGAAACTAAACCTAATCCATCCCACCCTAATAAAATTCTAATAATATTAGGTCTAATAATTAATAAAATTATAGATAAAATAAACAATAATACTAAAATAATAAATCGATTCAAATTTAATTCAGATATTATATAACTTTTTCTATAATAAATTACACAAGAAGAAATTATTAAAACAAATATTATAAATAATAAAGATATTCAATCTAATAAAATAGATATAACAATAGATATTGAATTTAAAGAAATTAATTCTCATTCTAAAAAAATTACTATATTGTTTATAATAAAATAAATTATTAAAAAAAAATTAGTAATTCTAAAAAAAAATAAAAAAAAAAAACTAACAAAACAGATTGAATAATTTTTATTACTAATAATTATTTAAAATGATCACCTCATATTTTTGATACCACAAATCAATGTTTTATTTAAACTATTTAAATAAAATCAAACTATAAAATAATCAATTTTTAAAATCATTAAATTTAAAGGTAATCAATGTAATAATAATAATAAGTATTCTCGAGATACCCCAGTATAAAATCTATATAATCTTATATTGTATTTTCCATGTTGAGTATATGAATATAAGTATAAACTATAACCAGCACTAAAAAAAGAAATTAATATTAATATAATCATAGTTAATCAAGATCAACTAACTAATCTATTAATTAAACTAATTTCCCCTATTAAATTAAGAGTTGGAGGAGCCGCTATAGCGGCTGATAATAATAAAAATCACCATAATCTTATTGAAGGTATAAATCTTATTATTCCTTTATTTAATAATAATCTTCGTCTTCCTAATCGTTCATAATTAATATTAGCTAAACAAAATAATCCTGAAGAACATAATCCATGCCCAATTATTAAAACATAAGATCCTAAATAACCTCAATAATTTATAGTTATAATACCTCTAATTACTAATCCTATATGAGCAACAGATGAATAAGCAATTAAAGACTTTATATCAATTTGACATAAACATTTTAATCTAATATAAAATCCCCCAATTAAACTAATTACAATTCATAAAAAATTAAATCTCAAAGAAATTTTTTGAAGAAAAATCAAAATACGTAAAAGCCCATAACCTCCTAATTTTAATATAATTCCAGCTAAAATCATAGAACCAGAAATAGAAGCTTCAACATGTGCCTTAGGTAATCATAAATGAACAAAATATATTGGTATTTTTACTAAAAAAGCTAAAACTATAGAAAAATATAAAATATATAAATTATAATCATAAAATTTTAAAAAATAAATTATTATTCTTTGTATTTTATCAAAAATATAAAAAATTCCCAATAACAAAGGTAAAGAAACAAATAAAGTGTAAAATAAAAGATATAGCCCAGCCTGAATTCGTTCTGGCTGATATCCCCATCCAATAATTAATATTAAAGTAGGAATCAATCTTCCCTCAAAAAATAAATAAAATATAAATAAATTTATAGAAGAAAAAGTTATATATAATATTAATAATAAAAAAAGAATATTTAATAAAAAAAAAGTTAAAAAAAAATTATTTTTTTTTAATTTTTCTCTTGCTATAATTATTAAAGAACAAATTCAAATTCTTAATAAAATTAAACCAAACGAAATTATATCACAACCTATTATATAACTTAAATTACAATAATTTATAATATTAATAGTTAAATTTATAAATAAAAATATTAGAAATAATAAAGATATTTGAACCATTCAAAATATATTTTTTTTTAAACATAAAGGAATTATAAAAATAAGTATAAATAAAAACTTTAACATTTATAATAAATTAAAACTTTGAAAATAATCATTCCCATAAGTACGAATTATTGATACTAAAATAGAAATTCCTAAAGCTCCCTCACATACAGTAAAAACTAAAAAAACTATTAATAAATACATATCATATTCAATAAATCTTAAATATATTAATATTATTATATAAATTCTTAAAACAATAAATTCTAATCTTAATAATATAATCAATAAATGTTTATGTTTAGAAACATAAATAATATTCCCAATCATAAATATTACAAAAATAATTCTTATACTTATCATTAATAGTTTTTATAGTTTAAATAAAACATTGGTCTTGTAAACCAAAAATAATATATTTATTTAAAAACTTCAAAGAAAAAGAAATTCTTTATCATTAATCTCCAAAATTAATATTTTATTTAAACTATTCTTTGAAATATCAAAAATATTTTTATCTTTATGTATATTTATATTTTCTTTTATAATATTTTTTTTAAAACATCCTCTTTCAATAGGTCTTTTAATTTTAATTCAAACTTTATTAATTTGTCTAATTTCAGGAATAATTATAAAAACTTATTGATTTTCTTATATCTTATTTTTAACATTCTTAGGAGGTTTATTAGTTTTATTTATCTACATTTCAAGAATTGCCTCTAATGAATTATTTAAATTTACCTCAATTAATAAATTTTTATTATGAATATGCTCATTTTTAATTTTTAGTATAAGAATTTATTTTATAAATAATTTACATTGAATAAATATATTTATTAATTCTTATGAAATAAATAATTTTATTAACTATATATTATTTTTTAATAATGAAAATAATATTAATTTAACTAAATTATATAATAGCCAAACTTACTTAATAATAATAATGATAATTATTTATTTATTTATTACTTTAATTGCTGTAGTAAAAATCGTAAATATTTTTTATGGGCCTTTACGATCTTCTAATTAATTAATAAATGATAAATAAATTTAAACCTTTACGTAAAAATCATCCAGTTATTAAAATTATTAATAATTCATTAATTGATTTACCTAGACCAATTAATATTTCAACTTGATGAAATTTTGGATCATTACTAGCTTTTTGTTTAATAACTCAAATTATTACAGGATTATTCCTAACAATATATTATTCAGCTAATGTTGAATTAGCATTTTATAGTGTAAATTATATTTGCCGAAATGTAAATTATGGGTGATTAATTCGAACATTACATGCTAATGGAGCTTCATTTTTTTTTATTTGTATTTATATTCATATTGGGCGAGGTATTTACTATGAATCTTTTAATTTAAAATTTACTTGAATAATTGGAATTATTATTTTATTTCTTTTAATAGCAACAGCTTTTATAGGATATGTATTACCTTGAGGTCAAATATCTTTTTGAGGAGCTACTGTAATTACTAATTTAATATCAGCTATTCCTTATTTAGGAAATATATTTGTACAATGAATTTGAGGAGGGTTTGCTGTCGATAACGCAACTTTAACTCGATTTTATTCATTTCATTTTTTATTACCTTTTATTATTATAATAATAACTATAATTCATTTATTATTTTTACATCAAACAGGATCTAATAATCCTTTAGGTATTAATAGAAATTTAGATAAAATTCCTTTTCATCCATTTTTTACCCTAAAAGATTTAATTGGTATTATTATTATATTATTTTTTTTATTAATATTAACATTAAAATCCCCTTATTTACTTGGAGATCCAGATAATTTTATTCCTGCCAATCCTTTAGTAACTCCTGTTCATATTCAACCAGAATGATATTTCTTATTTGCTTATGCTATTTTACGATCCATTCCAAATAAACTAGGAGGAGTAATTGCATTAGTTATATCAATTTTAATTCTAAGTATCTTACCTTTAACTTTTAATAAAAAAATTCAAGGAATCCAATTTTACCCTATTAATCAATGTTTTTTTTGATTTATAATTTCCACAGTAATTTTATTAACTTGAATTGGAGCTCGACCTGTTGAAACTCCTTATATTATTACTGGACAAATTTTAACTGTCCTATATTTTTCTTATTTTATTATTAACCCAATAATTAATAAAATTTGAGATAAATTAATTTTTAATTATTAATAATTAATGAGCTTGTATATTTAAGCATTTGTTTTGAAAACTTAAGAAAGAATATTTATTCTATTAATTTATACTAAAAAAATATTATTAAATTAAATAAATTTTTAAGCCAATAAATAGTATTAAAAAATTTAAAGAAATAGGTAAATACATTTTTCAACATAAATATATTAATTTATCATAACGATAACGAGGTAAAGTACCTCGAACTCAAATAAAAATAAAAGAAATAAAAACTATTTTTAAATAAAAAAATAAATTTAAATTATAACCTCCTAAAAATATTAATCTAAATATTAATCTTATAAATAAAATTCTAGAATATTCAGCTAAAAAAATCAAAGCAAACCCTCCTCTTCTATATTCAACATTAAACCCTGAAACTAATTCTCTTTCACCTTCAGCAAAATCAAAAGGAGTTCGATTAGTTTCAGCTAATCTTGAAACTAATCAACATATCCCCAAAGGCATTATTAAAAAAACAAATCAAATTAAACTTTGATAATAACTAAACTTTAATAAATTAAAATCTATAATTATAATAATACAAGATATTAAAATTAAACTTAAACTTACTTCATAAGAAATAGTTTGAGCTACTGCCCGTAAACCACCTAATAAAGAATAATTAGAATTAGAAGATCAACCAGCCACTATAATTCTGTAAACTCCTATTCTCGTACAACATAAAAAAAATAATAATCCTAAATTAAATCTAACTATATTAAAATAATAAGGAATTAATAATCAAACTATTAAAGATAAAATAAATCTAACAATAGGAGAAAAATAATAAGACATATAATTTGAATAATTTAAATATATTTGTTCTTTAGTAAATAATTTAATAGCATCTGAAAAAGGCTGTAATAAACCTATAAATCCAACTTTATTAGGACCTTTTCGAATTTGAATATAACCTAAAACTTTACGTTCTAATAAAGTTAAAAAAGCAACTCCAATTAAAACTCCAATAATTAAAATTAATATCCCAATTATAATATTAAATAAATCAATAATTATCACTACTATATATATAATTAATTATATATTCATGACTTCTAAAATCACCACATTTTTTCTGTCAAAATAGTCATATAAATTTATTAATTTATACATTATTTATTTATTATTAAAATTCATACAATATAAAAAAATTTATTTTAAATATTTAATCCTTTCGTACTAAAATATTTTAATTATCTAAAGATAGAAACCAACCTGGCTCACACCGGTTTGAACTCAGATCATGTAAGATTTTAATGATCGAACAGATCAAAACTTTTAAACTTCTACATTTAAATTTTATCTTAATCCAACATCGAGGTCGCAAACTTTTCTTCTTATTTGAACTAAAAAAAAAAATTACGCTGTTATCCCTAAGGTAATTTTTTCTTATAATCATAAATTATGGATCATTTTCTCATTTATTAATGTTTTTTTATAAAAAAAGTTAATTAAATTTTTTTATCACCCCAATAAAATATTTAATCTAATTTTATATTAAATATTTACAAAAATATACTATTAAATTAAATATAAAACTCTATAGGGTCTTCTCGTCTTTTAAATCTATTTTAGCTTTTTTACTAAAAAATTAAATTTTAATTTTAATAAAGAGACAGATTATATTTCATTAAATCTTTCATACAAGTCTTCAATTAAAAGACTATTGATTATGCTACCTTTGTACAGTCAATATACTGCAGCCCTTTAATTTTTTTATCAGTGGGCAGATTTGACTTTAAATTATAACCAAATAGACATGTTTTTGATAAACAAGTGAACATAAATTTTTGCCGAATTCCTTTTTATTAATTTTTATTTTATTAAATTTATATATATATATATATATATACATAATTTATACTAATTTTATCATTATACCTAATTTTTTATTATTGTCAATTATTTTTTTATAAAAATTTAAATTTTAATTAAAAATTTTTTTTTAAATTAAAATTTTTTATAAAAAAATTTATTTTATAAACAATATAAATTTTAAAAATTTTAAATTTTAAAAATTATTATTATAAAAATTTAATTTAAAGATTATCCCTTAAAATATTAAATTTTTTTTTATTATAAAATTTATGATTTTTAATAAAAAAAAATTCTAAATTAAATTTATTTCTAAAAAAACTAGATATTTTTAAAAACGAATAACATTTCATTTCCAATTAATTATTTAAAATACTTATGCTACAATAAATTTTTTAATTAATTATCTCTTTTAAATTCGAGAATTATTTAACTAAATATAATTAAATTAATAAACTCTGATACACAAGATACAACAAATTAAATTTACTTTAAAAATAATTTTTTTTCATATTATTTCATTATTCTTTCACAATACTACTTTACTATAAAATTTTAAATTTTTTCTATAATTATACTTTAACCCCCATTAAATTATAATTACTTAAAAATTTCTTTTATTATATTTAAATAATTAATTTTTCCCCCTCAAATTAATTAAAAATAATTTCTTTTCAATGTAAATGAAATACTTATATACAAGATCTAATTTGTTCTTTCTAGAAACACTTTCCAGTACCTCTACTTTGTTACGACTTATTCCAATTTTTAAATGAAAGTGACGGGCAATATGTACATATTTTAATTTTTAATCATTTTATTAAAATAAATAAAATTACATTTAAATCCACCTTTAAATATTTTAATTTCAAAATATTATCCATTTTAAATAAATTTATTGTAATCCATTATAATCTTAATTATAATCTGCATCTTGATCTGAATTAATTTTTATTTTTAATTTTAAAATATTATTTTTATTTAAAAATATTTTTTTAACAACGATATACAAAATATTAAATTAAGTAAATTTATTCGTGGAATATCAATTAATTAACAGATTCCTCTAAATGAACTAAAATACCGCCAAATTATTTAAGTTTCAATAATTAATTATTTACTATTTTAGCTTAATAATTTAAATTTTTAATAATAGGGTATCTAATCCTAGTTTATTAATAAATTTTATTAAATCATAAATAAATTTAAATTTTATTTAAATTAAAATTTCACCTAATAATTTAATATTTAATTTAATTTTTAAATTATTTATTATAAACTAAAAAAATTTATTTTAATTTTTGTATAACCGCAACTGCTGGCACAAAATTAGTTAATAATTTTAATATTACTAAATCTTAATTTCTTAAATTTTTAATTATAATTACTACAAAAATTATTAATTATTATTAAAATAATTAATAAATTATACTAAAATTTATATGTAAATAAATTATAAATAAATTTCAAAAATCATAAATTTTTATCTATACACAAAAAATTTAATATAGAATTATTATTAATATAATTTTTTTTTTTTTTTCTTTGATTTTAATTTATTTTTTGTAATATTCAAATTTAAATACAATAATAATTTAATTTATTATTATTCATATTGAAAAGTAAAAAATTATTAAAATTAATATTAATTTAAAAAAAAAATTAATATATATATATATATATAATATAATAAATATTTAATTAATTTATTATATTTATTATATATAAATTAATTATATAATATTAAATATTTAATATATAATTAAAAAAAAAAATGATTTAAGTTATAACTAAAACCATTTTTAATAATTTTTACTTAAATATATATTTATATATTTA